TAGCACAAGCATAATCCATTAGAACGAGACGGCTCAAATACGTGTTGTGATTGTTCGTGACTGGACACTCAAAAGGCGTTCAGAAACCCTCGTTATTGAGGGCAATGCGTTCTTTTGTTTCACTACCTGACCAGAGGAGAGGGACAACAACGGCTCCGCTGTTGGCGGTTGTAGTGGTGCTTCAATAACATCGTCAATAGCATTGCCAATATAAAAAGCGTCATCGACTGCTGGTGTGGGTTTACTGGTCTTGGCTATGCCCTGCGCCCTTGGCTTGGCTTCTATAGGATCTGTACTTTGATATGCTACTATTGGTGCTCGTACTGTCACCCTCGTATCCGCTGGATATGGATAACAATCCGCGGTCTATACTGGTTATGCTTAAGGAACTGTAACTTAGTAAACCGGTTCTTCGTTCTTCAACTGGATAAAGGACTTGCTCTGGTAATGCGGTAATGCTAATGGATCTACTACTGGTTCTGTTTTATAGGTTCTGTTCCGTCAGGATCAACGTATGTATATGCTTCTTGCTCTGCTCCAGCAACCCTAACTTATGGTTCAGGTCCTACAAGTGGATATGTGACTGGTGCGTGCTTTTTACGTATTAGCTACTTATGCCCGTGGGAGTTTCATTTTCTTTTTTCTTTCTGCGTCCTCTGTCTTTGTGCTACTATTATTTATCCTTTCTCCTTCTGCTTGAAATCGACCTAAAAGAAACCTTTCTCCTTGCCTCTTCGGGTCAGCTTACCGATCACTTTATGTGAATTCTTCACTACTCCCGCCTATTCCTATACTATCACACTTGCAGGTCTTCCAAGCCCCACTAAACTTCAACTAATCAAAAAAAAGATTTCATCTTCCCTCTGTATTCTCTTCCGTAGCAGCTCCTTCTCGAAGACCGGATTTATGGTCAACGACTCTGACCTTATTTTCATTCAAGGGCGTGGAAGCCCCTACTTGAGCATCTCCTATGAAACTACTTCCATACGGGCTAATTTCCGGATATGCATATTCCACGGATTGCTTCTTCGCTTCAGCTTTCCTATCAATAAAGAATTTCTTCTTCTCCGTATTGCTTCTTTCTTCACCGCGGAAGATGCCCCCAGAACTACGAAGGAGTCCCGCTTGGAGATTGAATCAAGATCCCTGTAAGCAACGACGTTAGACGGACGGGCTTTAGAACCTTCCCGGATGAGCTACTCATAAAGTAAACTTACCTCTGGCCGAGAAGTCAACGAATTCTTCTTCTAGTCGATAGAAAGACCCCTTTTCTTTTAATAATAAAATGAACCTCTTTGCCCGCGTCTTCTAATCCAGACAATCTTACATATTGCCTCGCAAAGAGAAGAGGTTCCTCGAAATGCCCACTGTAAAGCTGAGCTTTCCTCCCTTATCACACTTAAAGGCACCTCTGTCTCTTCCCTCTGTCCTCCGGTGTATAAATACCTAAAAGTTATTTCACTCGGCACTTCTTCTTCTTCAATTTACATTGCCTTGAAGAGCCTAATTGTTGATACCGAGCGAGACAGCTCTTTAATGATTTTGAACATTGAAGATTGATTATACTAAATTGACTTAGACCTCATGGTTGATACCGCTACCTTTCGTCTCTTATCTCTTTATCTTCTCTACTTCAAGTCCCTTAACCTCCTTTGCCGATTCCTTTTCTACTGATTGCTTCTATTACTTACTTCTATTCCGCTAATATTATCGGTGCCTATTCTCTTTCCTTTATGTGAAAGACCTATTGCTATTAATGGAATCAAAGCTACTGGACGTAGTTGGGCGAGGGATAGATACTCTGGAGATTGTTGCATTCGTGCTTCGCTCCCGTCTTTCATAGTCATTCGATCGCTCGGATTCCGGTTCGTATACTCATTCGCTTGAAAGGATGGATATACGGATGGAACACCAAGAACAACTGCCACCGCAGCACAGGCAGGGACACCCGAAAGAAGGCATGCAGAACCCGAACTCCCATGAGGCAGTCTCCCTTGGATTACCCTTCCCATAATCTCCAGATTCCGCTTCATCTTATTCAACATAGGATGCCATGCCCTCTTGAAAATCCTTTATTCAATGTTGTCTTCTCCTGAGAGTGACTCTTTCCTGCTTCCGATGGCGACTGGCTTGGAAGTCGGAGAAAGCTTTTTGTTAACAAGTCGGAGTTCGCCTGCCGCTTTCTATCTGTCTAAGTAAGTCGAACGAAGCCGTTAAAGGAGCGTTTGGAAAGAGCACCAAGGAGGAGGAAGAAGAAATCGGAGAAAGACAATTTGAAAAAGATTATCCAAGTCTCGTGGAGCTAACTAGCAGTGACCAGGACCCGTCAAGCGAACAAGCCCAGTTGAACAAAGAAAAGTAGGCCTGTCAAGAAGACAAGCTCCACGCTCAAGCTGTATCTCCTTCCTTCTAAACCCTAGTAGACCCTGACGGAACTACACCTATAAGTAAGTCAAGCTATTACAGAAAAGCCTCCTCCCAGAAAGATTAAGGAGCTAAG